GTCACCCATTTTGAGTAGGAAACTGCAAGAAACCTCACAAATGACAGAAAGAGATGTAGAAATAGAAACAACTTTCGAAACGAAGGGGACTAAACAGGAACAAGAGGGATTCACCGAAGAAGATCCTTCTCCTTCCCTTTTTTCGGAAGAAAGGGAGGATCCGGACAAAATCGATGAAACGGAAAGGATCCGAGTGAATGGAAAGGACAAAACAAAGGATGAATTCCACTTTCACTTAAAAGAAGAAGATAAAGACCTCTTCTGGTTTGAAAAACCCCCTGTGAGTCTTCTTTTCGACTATAAACGATGGAATCGCCCATTGCGATATATAAAAAATTATCGATTCGAACATGCTGTAAGAAATGAAATGTCACAATATTTTTTTTATACATGTCAAAGTGATGGAAAACGAAGAATTTCTTTTACATATCCATCCAGTTTATCAGCTTTTTTTGAAATGCTACGACAAAAAATGTATTTTTCTTTTTTTACAACAAAAAAATTCGTCTGTGATGAACTGGATAAATTCTTCTATGATGAACTGCATAATTATTATTGTTGGATTTATACCAATGAAAAAAAATGGAGGAGCCTAAGGAACGAGTTTAGAGATAGAATTGAAGCCCTAGACAGAGGATCTCCTTATCTGGATGTACTCGAAAAAAAGACTCGATTATGCAATCATAAAACTAAAGAAGAATACTTGCCTAAAATATATGATCCTCTCTTAAACGGATCCTATCGTGGAATAATTAAAAAATTTTATTTACCTTCAATCCTAAATGAAACTGCAGTCAAAAATTCGATAGAGACAAATTTTTTAAATAAACTCAATAAAGTTCATAGTATCCTTCTTTTTAAGGGTAAGGAACTTAATGTTCATAATTTTGAAGAATTGTACCAGAAATTGGAAGGGAAAATAGCTACATTGGAAGAGAAATTGGTCCAGAAATTGGACCAGAAATTGGAAGAGAAATTGGAAGAGAAATTGGGACAGAAAATATATACATTGGATCAAAAAGCATTAGCAAGAGAATTGAGTCTTTTAATCGATGAATTTGCTAAAGAATCAACATCAAATTGGAAAAGAATTTCTTTATTTCCGGAACAAAGACGAATTGATTCAGAAGATCCAGAAAAAGTTTTGAAATTTTTAATCGAAAGAGTCATAATTGATCCCATCATTCAAACAATATGCGATACAGCCATAATTCCTCCCATGGAAAAAACAACTCGAAAAAAATCGATTGGAATAAATAAAAAAGTCCCCCGATGGTCATACAGATTATTCAGCGAGGTAGAACAACTCGGAAAAACTGCAACAACGGAAGAGGGGGAAGAGTGGATAGTAGATCATCAAATTCGCTCGAGGAAAGCGAAACGTATGGTTCTTTTTACGCAGGGTCCAGAGAATGCCGCCCCAACTATGACGAAGCCTAATGAACTAGAAGAAGTGGATATGATAGATTATCCCTATGAAGCGGATTTTCGTCGAGACATAATCACAGGTTCTATGCGTGTTCAAAGACGTAAAACCCTTACGGGGAAAATGTTTCCCTTATATCCGTATTCCCCACTTTTTTTCGACAGAGTAGGATTTTCTTGGGATGTTCTTTTCGAACCATTCATATTATCAGTAATTGAGATTTCCGACCTAATACAAGACATTTTTAGAAAGGGTATAAAAGGAAGCGTAGCAAAAAGAATAAAGAGGTTGAAAAAACAAAAAAAAATGTACATGGAGGAAAACAAAAGCTACGAAGAAATTCAAAAAGAAGTCAATGAAATGGAAAAGGGGCGGGACGGGCAGACGGAAATGGAACGAATAGAAAGGACACGAGAAAAAATAGCAGACCTCTATGATATCCTTATTTATGCTCATGGAATAAGAGCTTTGATTTTACTAATTCAGTCGAGGCTTAGACAATCTATTGTATTACCTTCATTGATACTAGCTAAAAATATTGTCCGTTTCTTATTACGCCAAGAGCCCGAGTGGGGGCAGGATATAAGGGAGATGAATAGAGAAGTGTATGTTATATGCACCTATAATGGTATGCCAGTACTAAAACCAGGAAGAAACGGAATTTTTCCTCCAAACTGGGCCACAGAGGGTATACAAATAATGATACGATTTCCTTTCCGTCTGAAACCTTGGCACCGATCTAAGATACGACCTTCTCGTAGGGATCCAAATCCAAAGCAGGAAAGTCCTGCTGCTTTTTTAACGATTTGGGGACTGGAAACTGACCGTCCTTTTGGTTCTCCTCTCGTAGGACTTGGTATTTTGTTTTGTTATTATTTTGGACCCCCTTTGAAAAAACTCCAAAAAGCAATTCTAAAATGGAGTTTTCGAGTTCTAAAAAGTTTCAAAGAAAGAAAAAAATTATTGTTTCTAAAGGTCCAAAAAGAACCAAAAAAATGGAGAGAGGATTCGAGTGAAATAAAAAAAGATTCTATAATCAATAATCAGATTATTCATGAATCATCCATTCAAACCCGATCTATGGATTGGACAAATTATTCACTGACAGAAATAAAAATGAAAGATCTGACTGATAGAACAAGCACAATCAGAAATCAAATAGAAAGAATTACAAAAGACAAGAAAAATGGATTTCGAACTCTAAAGATAAATATTAGTCCTAACAAAACAAGTTATGGTGCTCAAAAATTAGCATCACTAAAAAATCTTTTTCAGATATTAAAAAGAAGAAATGATCGATTAATCCGTAAATCACATTATTTTTTAAAATGGATCGTGGAAAGGATATACACGGATATCCTTCTAGAGAGCTTTCCATATATCATTAATCGTCTTACTAATAGTCTTTATAGGCCCATGATCATTATAAAACTTTTTCGTAAATTAAAAAAAAAATCTTTTTTTGATACAAAAGAGAAAAAGATAATTGAGCGTATTTCAACTATACAAAAAAAACTTTCACCTTCTCGTATTCGTCATAAGATTCAGACGAAGTCGGAGGTTTCTTTTAAATTATCCCTCGTGTCACAGGCCTATGTATTTTACAAATTATCACAAACCCAGGTTATTAACTTGTATAAGTTAGGATCTGTCCTTCAATATGACGGAGCATCTTTATTTCTTAAGAATGAAATAAAAGATTCTTTTCGAAGACAAGGAATAATTTCTTCCGAATTAAAGCATAAGAAACTTCAGAATTCTGGAATGAATCAATGGAAAAATTGGTTAAAGAGTCATTATCCATACGATTTATCTGAGCTAAAATGGTCTAAATTAGTACCGCAAAAATGGCGAAATAGAGTCAATCAACATTGTAGGGTTGAAAATCCAAATTTAATCAAACGGGATTCATCTGAAAGAGAGGAAAAGGTTTCGTTATTGCTAAATAAAAACGATCATTTTCAAAAACTGTATAGATATGATCTTTTAGCATATCAATCGATTTATTATGAAGATAAGAAGGACTCATATAATTACAACATACATAAACCGAAATTTGTTGATATGGGGGGGAGTATCCCTATTACTAATTTTATAAGAAAAGATTATTTTATGTATATAAAAAATCCAGATAGAAAATTTTGTGATACGAAAGGTCTTTTTTATCTCAAAATTAATAAAGATAAAGAAATCAACCCATCCAAGGGTTTCTTTTCTTTTTTTGATTGGATGGGAATGAGTGAAGAAAGACTAAACCGTCCTGTATCGAAGCCGATACCTTGGTTATTCCCACAATTTGAGTTATTTTTTAATGTATATAAAATGAAACCCGGGTTTATACCAATTCATTCACTTATTTTTCATTTTAATGAAGATGTTAGTGAAGATGTTAGTCAAAATAAAAATCTCACGAAAAATCAACCCCAAAGCATTTGGACTTGGGAAATCGACTTAGATGCGTTCATGAAAGGATCTTTTGCTTTGCAATTGAAATGGCTGCTGAGTCCTTTGACTATCGAATTATTCGATTATGCGCTGTCCGTACTTGAATGGGAAAAGGAAAGCAGAATGACAACAAAGTTTGGTTTCGGCTTTATTAAGAAGGAGGAGTTCACTCTGGATCCAATGCTAATCCGGGATTTGAATCTTTCAAAAATCCTAAAAGAGGGAATATTTATTATCGAACCAGTTCGTATACCTGTAAAACATAATGTAGAATTGATTATGTATCAAACCATAAGGATTTCTTTGGTTCATGAGATTAAACAAAAAAATAATCAAAAAAGATACAGAGAAAATATGGATAAGAATCATTTTGAGGAATCGATTGCAAGACATCAAATGATGACGAAAAATAGAAACAAAAATCATTATGATTTGCTTGTTCCTGAAAATATTTTCTCGTCTAGACGGCGTAGAGAATTGAGAATTCTAAGTTGTTTCAATTCAAGGAATAGTAATTGTGTGGATAAAAATGCAGTATTTTGCAATGGGAACAAGGTAAAAACCTGTGGTCAATTTTTGGATGAAAGCAAAGATCTTGATAGAGAGAAAATGAAATTAATGAAATTCTTTCTTTGGCCCAATTATCGATTAGAAGATTTAGCTTGTATGAATCGCTATTGGTTTGATACTAATAATGGTAGTCGTTTCAGTATGTTAAGGATACATATGTATCCACGATTGAAAATTGATTGATGATACAATTGTCTTCCCCTACGATATATATATCGGGTGGATAAATAGCTGCGCACATGCCTTGTCTTACATCCTTTTTTGATACATGAATACTAATTCAATGACGTATCAATTAGATCATAAAATGAATCAATAAGGAAATTAGGATTGATTCTTGTGTATACTAGATCAAAATACCTCGCATTATTATTACTGATCAGTCAAATTCATATTCGTAAAATAAAAAGAGTAAATTAATAAAAAAATTGACGCATAAAATAAAGAAAAAAAAAGATAAGAAGAAATGCGCCCCCCCCCTACATACTTGAGACCTTCTCCTACAAAAAAACTTGCAACACCTAATCCATTTGGAATTCCATCAATTACTCGTCTGTCAAAAAAATTAACTAGTTCGGACAATCCTCTTACACTCCGAATTACGTATGTTGTATAAAAAGCATCTATGTAACCACGATGATGGGCCCAATCATATATTACATTTTGTATTTTGTCCGAAAAAACCCTATTTGGATGCCTTTTAGCAAAATAATTAATTAAGACAAAATTTTGTAAGGACGAATAAATGGGTTTATATAAAAAAGACGCTATAACTATTCCAGAATAAGCTATACTAACCGAAAGGGTTGCATTTATCACAAATTCAGACCAATCAAAAGAATTTTGATTATTCAATTTTGGATGTAAAAGGTTTACAGACGGAGTTAACCATTTGGACAATAGATCTAAATCTATACCTTCTTGATTGAAAGGAATTCCTAGGAATCCTATGAACAAAGTAAATAAAATCAATACAAGTAGAGGGAATAACATCGTATTACCCGATTCGTAAGGATATGACGCAATTTTTTTATTGCCACAATTATTAATAATAAGAAAGGATCGCATCTTTTTTTTTTTATTTTCGTGCGGGTTCTTAGAAAAACTTTCGTTATTTTTTATTGGTAACAAAGTGAATAAACGAAAATTTTTGTTAATAGGTTTCAGTCCTTCTTGACCCCATAAGGATATTGAATAGAAGGAACTACTTTTTTTTCCATTATAATTTTGAAAATGAACGTTTAAATGACCCTCAAACGTAAGTAAATAGATGCGAAACATATAAAATGCGGTTAATCCTGCTGTAGCCCAGGATATAATTGCGAAAATTGGTGAATACAACCAAGTATCACTAAGAATTTCATCTTTGGACCAAAAACAAGCAAGGGGCGGAATCCCAGAAAGAGAAAGTGTACCTAATAAAAAAGAAGTTTTTGTGATTGGCACATGTTTTTTTAAACCCCCCATAAAAACCATATTCTGGCTTTTATCTGGAGAATACCCAACAATAGCTTCCATAGAATGAATAATGGATCCAGATCCTAAAAACAATAATGCTTTTGAGTAAGCATGAGTAATCAAATGAAATAAAGCAGCTCGATAAGACCCCATACCTAGAGCTAACATCATATACCCCAATTGAGACATTGTAGAATAAGCTAAACTTCGCTTAATGTCTTTTTGGGCAAGAGCTAAAGTAGCTCCTAAAAGTACTGTTATTATACCTATTAACGCGATTAGATGTAGTATGGAGGGGATGACTATCAAAAGAGGAAAAAGTCGAGCGACAAGAAAAATCCCCGCAGCTACCATAGTGGCAGCATGTATAAGAGCCGAAATAGGAGTAGGCCCCTCCATAGCATCAGGTAACCATACATGAAGGGGGAATTGGGCGGATTTGGCAACTGCACCAGCAAATAATAAGAAAGTACATAAAGTTCCAACTAAAAAATGGATTTCATTATTATAAATCAAGGTATTGAATATTTCAAACAAATCTCGAAATTCAAAACTGCCTGTTAGCCAATAAAGACCTAAAATTCCTAATAATAAACCAAAATCCCCTACACGATTAGTCACAAACGCTTTTTGGCAAGCATTTGCTGCAACAGGTCGTGTAAACCAAAAACCTATTAATAGGTACGAACACATTCCAACTAATTCCCAAAAAATATAAATTTGTATTAAATTCGAACTAGTAACTAAGCCAAGCATAGAAGTATTGAAAAAACTCAGATAAGCAAAGAATCTCAAATATCCTTGATCATGAGACATATAATTGTCACTATAAATAAGAACTAGAATACCAACAGTAGTGATTAACATTGACATAATAGAAGTAAGTGGATCAACCAAGTAACCGAACTCTAAAGAAAAATCATTATTGATGGTCCAAGACCATACAGATTGATAGATAGAACTGCTATTTATTTGCTGAATAGACAATTTCATTGAAAAAATCATAACTATACTTAACAACAAAATACTAGGAAAAGCCCACATACGCCGAAGATTTTTTGTTGTCTTCGGAAAAAGAAGAAGTCCCGTTCCAATTAACAAAGGAACTGTAAGTGGAATAAAAGGTATGATCCATGCATATTGGTATATATGTTTCATAAAAAATAAAATTTGATTTTCGATTCACCGGCTCTTACCTCTTTCGAAAGAGGTCAGTAAAAAAAATTAAGATATGCGATAATAGAATTTTTTTCTATTCGAAATCGAAATTATTAGAATAAGCATTTTATTAATATTCAACTCAAGAAGTTCTAATTGGTCAAATGACCAAATAGTTATTAATTAAACTATTGAAACCTATGAATATAGAGAATATCCAAAATTTATACTTTTCATTATTATTTTGATAAATCCATAGATAGAAAAATTATAAAAAATTAGGCCAAACAAAAAAGTACGTAAGTCTGATACTGATATGAATCACAAGATCTAATAAAATTCATAACCTAAGTGAAGTCAAAAACTAGGAACTATTTAACTTTTTTATTCGGAATCAGTTATTAGGTCTCTGCAAAACTCTTTGATTGATTGTCTTCTATTACAAAAAAAAAGAATATTTTGATTTTTCTATGCTAGCCAAGACTTTACTTTCGACTTTACATAACATAAAATAAAAAAAATGAGAAAAACATATCAAATCATGTCCACTTTCACTAAATAACTAGTCTCATTTCAATTCAAAAAACCATATATTTCTTAAAAAGAATCAAGTTTTCTATTAGGTAATTAGGTACGAATAGCTTACTTAACTATTCCAAAATTAAACCCTTCGATGTGTTTATTATATGACATATAAATCAAATATGAAATACAAAAGTCACATAACAAAAATAAACAGAAATAGAAGTCGAAAGTTTGCTTCTTGATTTTATTTTTTATGGTACATCGTATTCTATAAATAGAAATTTGAATAAGAAAAATATGTAATTTTCCTACATTTCTAGTTTTTTTTGAGATATTTATTTTTTAAAAAAACATAGTCTATAACTAAATATAAAAATAGGACAGAAAGATTACTTTGCTTTGCATAATAGATGTCTTTCACATACAACTATAACAATGAATAACCTATTCATTTTTGAATGGCAGTTCCAAAAAAACGTACTTCAATTTCCAAAAAGCGTATTCGTAAAAATATTTGGAAAAGAAAAGGATATTCGGCAGCATTAAAAGCTTTTTCATTAGCGAAATCTCTTTCTACCGGGAATTCAAAAAGTTTTTTTATACGAAAAATAAGTAATCAAACGTTAGAATAATCTGAATTGAGCTGACTCAAAAAAAACTTCTACAAAATTTTCTTTATCATTTATATTCATAAAAAAATAGAAAAAAAAAAAGAAATCATCTAAATTTTAAATATAGAATGAATGCTTTGTATTCATTAATGTTTTTTTTTTGACCTGATCAACATGAAATAGACCTTGCTTTTCTCTTATGATATGTAAACTCAAAATACGTCTGTCTGTATACGGGACTTTTTTGTTTGAAAACTAGAGGATTTCACTATCCTTCTTTTTTTTTTAGTATATTTTAGCATTTCTGGGATGGGGATTCTTACTTTCCCCATCAACCGACTGGTCCCAATAGAAAATTAAAGTGGTTTTTATATCTATGGAAAAGCAAACAAAATATATTTAGTCAAAAAGGGATCCTTACTAGATAGCGGATTTGTATAGTTACTTCAATTTCAAGAAAACAGAAACTATAGGAAATCTTATTGACTATAACTGACACTAACCCCAAAAAGGATTCTTATTGAACATTCAAATTACGATTGTCTTTATTCAACATTTTTTTATGTTTTATAAAAATATCGCCATTGAATTGACTCTTTCAATCTCGACGATTAAAGATAAATAGGCTATTATGATTTCAAACAAGCCGCTATGGTGAAATTGGTAGACACGCTGCTCTTAGGAAGCAGTGCTAAAGCATCTCGGTTCGAGTCCGAGTAGCGGCACATTTTTTTACAAATTCGAAAAAGGAATCTAATAGCCCTAGAATGAATAATAATCACAATGAGATGAATTTCATTCTGAATTTCTATTTGTAAGTGAGGGATCTCTTTTCTTTATCTTTATATATATATATTCTTATGATATTTTTGACTTTAGAGCACCTTTTCAATCATATTTCCTTTTCAATCGTTTCAATTGTAATTACAATTCATTTAATAACTTTAGTAGTCAACGAAATAGTCGAACTAGATGATTCATTAGAAAGGGGTATGATACTTACTTTTTCCTGTCTAACAGGATTATTAGGTATTCGTTGGATTTATTCGGGGCATTTCCCATTAAGTGATTTATATGAATCATTAATCTTCCTTTCGTGGAGTTTTTATATTATTCATATGATTCCTTATTTTAAAAAACATAAAAAAAATTTAAGTGCAATAACAGCGCCCGGTGCTATTTTTACCCAAGGCTTTGCTACTTCAGGCTTTCTAGCTCAAATGAAGCAATCCACAATATTAGTACCCGCTCTCCAATCCCAGTGGTTAATGATGCATGTAAGTATGATGATATTGGCCTATGCAGCCCTTTTATGTGGATCATTATTATCAGTAGCCCTTCTAGTCATTACATTTCAAAACAATATAAGTCTTTTTGGTAAAAAACCATTTTTATTAAACGAGTCTTTGTTCTTCGGGAAGATCCAATACATGAACAAAGAAAACAATATTTTACAAAGCACTTATCTTTTTTCTCTTAGTAATTATTATAGGTCCCAGTTAATTGAACAATTAGATCATTGGAGTTCCCGTGTTATTAGTCTAGGATTTATCTTTTTAACCATAGGTATCCTTTCAGGAGCAGTATGGGCTAATGAAGCATGGGGATCATATTGGAATTGGGACCCAAAGGAAACTTGGGCATTTATTACTTGGACCATATTCGCGATTTATTTACATATTAAAATAAATATCAATTTGAAAAGTGAAAATTCTGCAATTGTGGCTTCTATAGGATTTCTTATAATTTGGATATGCTATTTTGGGGTCAATCTATTAGGAATAGGATTACATAGTTATGGTTCATTTCTATTAAAAAGCACCTAAATTGAATTAAAGAAAGGACCTAACCTGTCGAATAAAACCACAGGACAGGGTATATTCCCTATCCATATAAAAATAAGCAAGTCTCGTCGAGAACCATTTCAATCAAGTAGTATAGTGATTCAAATGGTTCTCACAAACGTCAAACTATCCTATTTAAATTATAATTTAAAAATTCGTTTTTTTGTGCGTTACGTAAAAAAGAAAGTTTCCGTTTAAAACTATCTATAAAAAAAATTAGATAGAACAGCTTCTACCTTCTCAACTGATAGTGAGAGAACGAAATCTGGGTAAATGCCAATACCTATTACTGGCAGAAAGATAGCGAGTGAAACAAATAACTCTCGCGGACCCGAATCAAAAAACGAAGAGTTTGCACTATTTAATAACTTGTATCCATAGAACATTTGACGTAACATAGATAATAAATAAATAGGAGTTAATATCATTCCAATTGCCATGCCAAAAGTAATTAGGACTTTTGGCATTAAAAAAATTTTTGGGCTGGTAATTATTCCAAAAAATACTATTAATTCGGCAAAAAAACCACTCATGCCCGGTAACGCAAGGGAAGCCATCGAAAAAGTACTGAAAAGTGTGAATATTTTTGGCATTGAAACGGCTATTCCACCAATTTCGTCGAGATAAACAAGACGTATTCTATCATAACTCGTTCCTGCTAGGAAAAAAAGTGCAGCACCAATAAATCCATGAGAGATTATTTGTAAAATGGCTCCGTTGAATCCCGTATCAGTTATAGAACTAATTCCTATAATTATGAAACCCATATGAGATACAGAGGAATATGCTATTCTTTTCTTTAAATTACGTTGTCCCGGAGATGCTGAAGCTGCATAGATTATTTGTATTGTGCCCACTATCATCAACCAAGGAGAAAATATAGAATGCGCGTGAGGTAATAATTCCACATTGATCCGAACCAATCCATATGCTCCCATTTTTAATAGGATTCCGGCTAAAAGCATACAAGTACTATAATGTGCTTCTCCATGGGTATCCGGTAACCATGTATGGAGAGGTATAATCGGCGATTTGACAGCAAAAGCAATAAGAAATCCAATATAGAATATTATTTCTAATCCCACAGGATACGATTGATTAACTAACGTTTCCAAATTTAATGTTGGTTCATTAGAACCATATAACCCTATACCCAAAACTCCGATTAACAGAAAAACGGAACCCCCTGCAGTGTACAAAATAAACTTTGTAGCTGAGTATAGACGTTTCTTTCCTCCCCATATGGATAAAAGTAGATAAACGGGAATTAATTCTAATTCCCACATTAGAAAAAAAAGTAAAAGGTCTCGAGAAGAAAATAATCCTATTTGACCACTATACATTGCTAACATCAAGAAATGGAATAATCGGGAATCCCGAGTAACTGGCCAAGCCGCTAAAGTAGCTAAAGTCGTGATGAATCCCGTCAGTAAAACGGGTCCTATAGAAAGTCCGTCTATTCCCAACCTCCAGTGGAAATCAAAAAAGCGAATCCAGTTATAATCTTCGGCCAATTGTATTAATGGATCGTCTGGTTGGAAATGATAACAGAATACATAAATTGTTAGGAGGAATTCTACTATACATATACACAAAGTATACCACCTAATTACCTTATTACCCCTATGAGGGAGAAAGAAAATGAATGAACCCGCAAATATAGGCAAAACTACAATTAAAGTTAACCAAGGAAAATAATTCGTGGTAAAGACAAAATACACTTGGACTAAAAAACCCGTACTCGAAACAAAATAAGATATACTTCATTTCGAGCGCGGGTTTTTGTCGGTAAACAAAAAGAAAAAGGATTCAAGTGGAGTTTTCTGGAACGTATCAATAAGCTAGACCCATACTGCGAGTTGTTTCATGCCATAAATAAACTCGAACACTCAAAAAATCGGTTGGACAGGCGGATTCACATCTCTTACAACCAACACAGTCCTCTGTTCTTGGAGCGGAAGCTATTTGTTTAGCTTTACACCCGTCCCAAGGTATCATTTCTAATACATCTGTGGGGCAGGCTCGGACACATTGAGTACATCCTATACATGTATCATAAATCTTTACTGAATGTGACATTGGATCTATACCTTTTTTTTGAATCTCATTAATTTCGATCTAGTATAACCCTGTATTGTATGTAAATGAATTACATATGCAAAGACCAGACGAATCGATGATTCACCAGAATTTGTCGAATCAACTTATTTCTGGGTCGGTTTAGAAAGGAGGTCCAAAATACTTTGATTTTTTAGATTTTTGAAGATTCTACATACCCAGTAATTGAATTTGAATTGATAACTCTTCAAATTTCTATCAAAATAATATTAATACTACTTATTCAGTAAATTCGATTGATTAATACGAGTTGATTTTCTGTTACGATAAATTGCCGAAACAATAGCCGGTCCAATAGCTGCTTCAGCGGCTGCAATAGCTATAACAAAAATGGAGAAAATGTTTCCTTTTAGTTGACGACTATCAAAAAAGTCAGAAAATGTTACGAAATTAAGATTAACCGCATTCAATATAAGCTCAAGACACATAAGAGCTCGAACTAAATTTCGGCTTGTGATTAATCCATAGATACCGATAGAAAATAAATAGGCACTCAAAACAAGTACATGTTCGAGCATCATTGAGCAACTCCTTATCAATCTTGATTCATTTCAATAGGAACAAAAATATCATTCACTCGAATATAACAAACAAATACAGAGCAAAGAAGTATGTTAGTAATAGATTGACATTTCTATTTTATATTATACATCAATTCAATTCTAATTGAATTGAAATGGATACGATAAACGAGAAATAGAATAAAGTTTGATTTGGAATGGCGCTTTTAAAGATTTTTAATCTTATTGACGGGCCACGGCAATTGCACCGATCAAAGCAACTAAAAGAATTATCGAAATGAGTTCAAATGGGAGAAAAAAATCGGTTGATAAATGAATTCCAATTTGTTGACTATTATTTATCAAATCTTGTTCTATAATCTGGTTTAATTTTGTAGTCCAAATAATTCCGTACCATGACGTATTTAGAATAGTAGTAACTAATAAAAAAAAAATACTGGTACAAACTAACAAAGTAATTCCGTCTCCAAGAGTCCAAAGACGAAAATTCTTGTCATATTCTAACCCGCTGATGAACATTACAGCAAATATGATTAAAACATTTATAGCTCCTACGTAAATAAGGAGTTGTGCAGAAGCTACAAACTGAGAGTTTGCTAGAATATAGAATAAAGATATACAAACAAGAACCAATCCCAACGAAAAGGCGGAAAAAATGGGATTGGTAAATAATATCACTCCTAGGCCTCCTAATATAAGACCTGATCCCAGAAAGACTAAAAGAAAATCATGTATTGGTCCAGGTAAATCCATTCGATGAAAAAAAGATATAAAAAATAAGACTCTTTCATGATCTTATTGAACTGACCAGGATAAGTTAAGTTGATCTATTTAAGACACGTTCCTAGTTGAATGCGATTCTAATGGATGCGAATTGATGTAGGTACAGTTAGTGTACAAATCACATTCTTTATCTGAAAGGCTAGTTCGAATCTAGTTGAAATCATTACATTAAAAAAGATTTCCAAGTAAATCCACAATTTTCATGAATCAACTAGATCAATAGTTGTTATTTTGAGTTTAGTCATTCACAAAGAAAAACCAACCCTGTTAAATTTATATCCTTAGTAAGAAAAAAAGGTTCTTGAATTTATCAAGGTATTTCTTTTTTATTGAATTGAGACCAATTCAAGATAGTTCGAACTGTGTAATCGTCAATTATTGATATTGGTAAACGGCCTAAAGCAATTTGATTATAATTTAATTCATGACGATCATACGTAGAAAGCTCATATTCTTCAGTCATTGATAAACAATTTGTTGGGCAATACTCAACGCAATTACCACAAAATATACAGATTCCGAAATCAATACTGTAATTAAGCAATCGTTTCTTTCGAATATCAGTTTCCAATTTCCAATCTACAACAGGTAGATCTATAGGACATACCCGAACACATACCTCACAAGCAATGCATTTATCGAATTCAAAGTGGATTCGACCACGAAAACGTTCTGATGTGATCAATTTTTCATAAGGGTATTGAATAGTTACAGGTAAACGATTCGCATGGGATAAGGTAATCAGAAAACCTTGACCAATGTACCTAGCCGCTCGTACTGTTTGTTGCCCATAATTCAGGAACCCAGTTACCATAGGGAACATATCCTAAATATCGATAAAAATTTTTTGTTTGTTTCTTTCTCTTGTTTGGGACAAGTTATCAATCTAGTTACTAGGGAATAAAAAAAAGTCTATTTTGCTTATATTATAGTGAAAGGAGTTGGGAAGAAGTTGTTAATAATAAATTCCCTAAAGAAATAGGTAAAAGAAATTTCCATCCAAGATTTAATAATTGATCCATTCTTAGTCTAGGTAAGGTCCATCTTGTTGTGATAGAAATGAACAAGAACAAAAAAGTTTTCCCTAGTGTAATGAAAATACCAATTGTTGTTCCAAAGACTCCATCCCTTGCATTTATTCCAAATAGGTCAGGAACGAATATGTATGGAATAGAGAGATTCCAGCCTCCCAAGTAAAGAACTGTTACAAATAATGAAGAAACTAGTAGATTTAGATAGGAAGCAACATAAAATAAACCGAATTTAATACCTGAATATTCTGTTTGATAACCTGCTACTAATTCTTCCTCTGCTTCTGGTAAATCAAAAGGTAATCTTTCACATTCGGCTAGAGAAGAAATTATAAAAACGAGAAATCCTATAGGTTGGCGCCACAAATTCCACCCCCACAAACCATATTTGGACTGTGCTTCAATTATATCAACTGTACTTAAACTGTTAGACAATTCTAGTCGGTGATAAGATCACAGTTATCATCGCTATTACAGAACCGTACATGAGATTTTCACCTCATACGGCTCCTCGAGGGTCCCACATAAATCTCAGGACTGCTTCGATATTTTTCATTTTGAAATTTTTGTAGGATAGATAGAATCAAAAGTAATCGAAAGGTTCCGAATTAGACCAATGGAATTCTGTCTGCTATACTAAAAGGCTTCTGAATTGATCTCATCCTTTACATTTTTTTATTAAATTAATATTAAATTAATATTTAATATATATTTGTATTTGATTTATTTTCAATTTGATTTTTTTTCAGTTTTTTTGTTGAGACTTAATTTAAACCCTTCAGAAAAGACTCTTTTTAGAAATATTAATAGATATCTCACCCTATCCTTTTTTATTACGAAAAGAAATTAACATGAAGCATGATATGAAGTGTAACTTTCTGAATCGTAATATAGTTATAGTAAAGCAAGGATAATAATATAGTTATAGTGTTATAGTAAAGTAAGAATAAGAAAAAATTTTGCAATCACATTCTTTCTATTTTTTGTTCTTTTGTTTTGCTAAAAAAGGAAGTAAAGGATTACTTCGTTCCTGATAGTCATTCACTTTATCGGTGGATAGCAGCATACTCTGGATCGGAATTCTGGGGAGTACTACTTGATCATTTCTACTAATTTAAAGCCCCAATTAGTATTTCGTTTATGTGGAATTTTTTTCCGATAACTTAGAAAATCTCTATTACTAATCCTTTGTGTACCTTGGTGTTCCTAACCATCCACTCAGTTTTACTCAATCTTTTCGACAATTCGTATCATATATAGTAATAGATAGAAACGATAGCACGAACTCCAAAGAATGGATCTGTCTGTTTAACCCGCTTCAAGCCATGATAACTAATCAACCAGTCTTGGGGTAAATAGTTTTTCTTTACTGCTTCTATTTACTTATATTAACTTTGGCGGAATTCTTGTACATAGGAAATGAGACTCAAGCTTTTTACTGCGAATTTCGAAGCTGTTTTCTTTCACTCACCTAACTATCTGGTTTAGTTCATCAACCCGAAGGTTGAATAAAAAAGAAAGTTATCTAGTCAATGTATTTTAGTTCATTCTTAGAAAACTCTCGAAAGAAAAAATTGTGGAAATTTGATGTCTCAACGAATCACACGTAGAGATATTGATAACACGCAAAGAGTTAATGGTATTTCATAACTAATAGATTGGGCAGCAGCCCGTAGACCGCCTAAAAAGGAATATTTATTATTTGATCCATATCCTGACATAAGAAGTCCAATGGGAGCAATACTTGAAATGGCGATCCATAAAAAAACACCATTACTGAGATCGACTAGAATAAGTCGATAGCTAAAAGGAATTACCGAATAACTTAGTAAAATTGATATGACTGCTATGGAGGGTCCAACACTAAATAAACCCATATCGCCTCTTGATGGAAGAAGGTTCTCTTTGAAAAGTAGTTTTGTTCCATCTGCTAGAGCTTGAAGAATTCCCAAAGGGCCGGCGTATTCAGGTCCAATACGTTGTTGTATCCCTGCGGATATTTCTCTTTCTAACCACACAATTACTAGTACACCTATTGTGATTCCCAAAATAAGAATCAATATAGGTACAAGCATCCATATAGTCCCATAGACTTCTTTTAAGAATTCTAATATAGAAAAAGAATTGATAGCTTGTACTCCTGTTGTATCAATTATCATTTCAACGATCAATTTCTCCCATAATGATATCTATACTACCTAGTATTGTCATAATATCGGCCAATTTCATTCTTTTAACTAACTGAGGAAGAATTTGCAAATTGATAAAACCCGGCGGGCGAATTTTCCATCTCCATGGAAAAGCACTCTGATCTCCTATCAAATAAATTCCCAATTCGCCCTTTGGGGCTTCGACTCTTACATAAAGTTCTTGTCTCGATAACTCAAAAGTGGGAGCCGGTTTTTTACTAATGAATCGATATTCAAAATTATTCCATTCAGGATCTCTTACTCTGTTAAAGCGTCGGATTTCTAAATTCTCATAGGGGCCTCCCGGAATTCCTTCTAGAGCTTGCTGAATAATTTTTACAGATTCCACCATTTCGCCAATTCGGATTAAATAACGAGCTAATGAATCGCCCTCCTTCTGCCATTGAACTTCCCAATCAAATTCTTCATAACATTCATAATGATCAACTTTACGAAGATCCCATTGTATTCCGGAAGCCCGTAACATCGGTCCTGACAACCCCCAATTTATTGCCTCTTCTCCGCCAATAATGCCCACCCCTTCAACTCGTTCTAAAAAAATAGGATTTCGCGTAATAAGCTTTTGATATTCAGCAATTGCTGTTAAAAAATACTCACAGAAATCCAAACATTTATCTATCCAGCCGTAAGGTAAATCGGCAGCGACTCCTCCGATACGAAAAAAATTATGCATCATTCTCATGCCAGTGGCAGCTTCGAATAGATCATATATCAATTCTCTTTCTCTGAAAATGTAGAAGAAGGGGGTCTGTGCGCCAATATCCGCCATAAAAGGTCCAAGCCATAATAAATGAGAAGCTATACGACTCAACTCCAACATAATAACTCGGATATAGCTAGCCCTTTTAGGTACTTGAATATTTCCTAATTGTTCTGGTGCATTTATAGTTATTGCTTCTGTAAACATAGTAGCTAAATAATCCCAACGTGTTACATAAGGCAAATATTGTATAATTGTTCGGTTTTCCGCAATTTTTTCCATTCCTCTGTGCAAATAACCTATTATTGGTTCACAGTCAATAACATCTTCGCCATCTAAAGTAACAATGAGTCGAAGAACGCCATGCATTGATGGGTGGTGAGGTCCCATATTTACTATCATTAGATCTTTTCTTGTAACTGGTCCAGTCATAAGTTTTTTCCGTATTTCTTCTTCCATGAATTGCTGAAAACGAAAAGAAGTTCATCCAAATTGAAGATCGAATAAATCAAAGAAAATAATTGTTCAAATTAACGTTTTTTTATCGCTCGAATATTCAATTGACTGATTAATTCTTTATAACGCACTCTATTTTTTTTTGAAAAATAAGTCAGAAGTCGTTGACGTTTTCCCAAAATTTTCCGTAGCCCTCTCTGAGATGAATAGTCTTTTTTGTGTAATTCCAAATGTGAGCTAAGTCTCCGTATTTTATTGGTGAAACAGAATACTTGAAACTCAACAGATCCCTTCTTTTCTTCTTGCGAAATAACTGACATGAATGAATTTTTTGTCATAACTTTATAAATCCATATATATATAACTTCGTATGCGTCAATTTTTTTATTAATTTACTCTTTTTATTTTACGAATATGAATTTGACTGATCAGTAATAATAATGCGAGGTATTTTGATCTAGTATACACAAGAATCAATCCTAATTTCCTTATTGATTCATTTTATGATCTAATTGATACGTCATTGAATTAGTATTCATGTATCAAAAAAGGATGTAAGACAAGGCATGTGCGCAGCTATTTATCCACCCGATATATATATCGTAGGGGAAGACAATTGTATCATCAATCAATTTTCAATCGTGGATACATATGTATCCTTAACATACTGAAACGACTACCATTATTAGTATCAAACCAATAGCGATTCATACAAGCTAAATCTTCTAATCGATAATTGGGCCAAAGAAAGAATTTCATTAATTTCATTTTCTCTCTATCAAGATCTTTGCTTTCATCCAAAAATTGACCACAGGTTTTTACCTTGTTCCCATTGCAAAATACTGCATTTTTATCCACACAATTACTATTCCTTGAATTGAAACAACTTAGAATTCTCAATTCTCTACGCCGTCTAGACGAGAAAATATTTTCAGGAACAAGCAAATCATAATGATTTTTGTTTCTATTTTTCGTCATCATTTGATGTCTTGCAATCGATTCCTCAAAATGATTCTTATCCATATTTTCTCTGTATCTTTTTTGATTATTTTTTTGTTTAATCTCATGAACCAAAGAAATCCTTATGGTTTGATACATAATCAATTCTACATTATGTTTTACAGGTATACGAACTGGTTCGATAATAAATATTCCCTCTTTTAGGATTTTTGAAAGATTCAAATCCCGGATTAGCATTGGATCCAGAGTGAACTCCTCCTTCTTAATAAAGCCGAAACCAAACTTTGTTGTCATTCTGCTTTCCTTTTCCCATTCAAGTACGGACAGCGCATAATCGAATAATTCGATAGTCAAAGGACTCAGCAGCCATTTCAATTGCAAAGCAAAAGATCCTTTCATGAACGCATCTAAGTCGATTTCCCAAGTCCAAATGCTTTGGGGTTGATTTTTCGTGAGATTTTTATTTTGACTAACATCTTCACTAACATCTTCATTAAAATGAAAAATAAGTGAATGAATTGGTATAAACCCGGGTTTCATTTTATATACATTAAAAAATAACTCAAATTGTGGGAATAACCAAGGTATCGGCTTCGATACAGGACGGTTTAGTCTTTCTTCACTCATTCCCATCCAATCAAAAAAAGAAAAGAAACCCTTGGATGGGTTGATTTCTTTATCTTTATTAATTTTGAGATAAAAAAGACCTTTCGTATCACAAAATTTTCTATCTGGATTTTTTATATACATAAAATAATCTTTTCTTATAAAATTAGTAATAGGGATACTCCCCCCCATATCAACAAATTTCGGTTTATGTATGTTGTAATTATATGAGTCCTTCTTATCTTCATAATAAATCGATTGATATGCTAAAAGATCATATCTATACAGTTTTTGAAAATGATCGTTTTTATTTAGCAATAACGAAACCTTTTCCTCTCTTTCAGATGAATCCCGTTTGATTAAATTTGGATTTTCAACCCTACAATGTTGATTGACTCTATTTCGCCATTTTTGCGGTACTAATTTAGACCATTTTAGCTCAGATAAATCGTATGGATAATGACTCTTTAACCAATTTTTCCATTGATTCATTCCAGAATTCTGAAGTTTCTTATGCTTTAATTCGGAAGAAATTATTCCTTGTCTTCGAAAAGAATCTTTTATTTCATTCTTAAGAAATAAAGATGCTCCGTCATATTGAAGGACAGATCCTAACTTATACAAGTTAATAACCTGGGTTTGTGATAATTTGTAAAATACATAGGCCTGTGACACGAGGGATAATTTAAAAGAAACCTCCGACTTCGTCTGAATCTTATGACGAATACGAGAAGGTGAAAGTTTTTTTTGTATAGTTGAAATACGCTCAATTATCTTTTTCTCTTTTGTATCAAAAAAAGATTTTTTTTTTAATTTACGAAAAAGTTTTATAATGATCATGGGCCTATAAAGACTATTAGTAAGACGATTAATGATATATGGAAAGCTCTCTAGAAGGATATCCGTGTATATCCTTTCCACGATCCATTTTAAAAAATAATGTGATTTACGGATTAATCGATCATTTCTTCTTTTTAATATCTGAAAAAGATTTTTTAGTGATGCTAATTTTTGAGCACCATAACTTGTTTTGTTAGGACTAATATTTATCTTTAGAGTTCGAAATCCATTTTTCTTGTCTTTTGTAATTCTTTCTATTTGATTTCTGATTGTGCTTGTTCTATCAGTCAGATCTTTCATTTTTATTTCTGTCAGTGAATAATTTGTCCAATCCATAGATCGGGTTTGAATGGATGATTCATGAATAATCTGATTATTGATTATAGAATCTTTTTTTATTTCACTCGAATCCTCTCTCCATTTTTTTGGTTCTTTTTGGACCTTTAGAAACAATAATTTTTTTCTTTCTTTGAAACTTTTTAGAACTCGAAAACTCCATTTTAGAATTGCTTTTTGGAGTTTTTTCAAAGGGGGTCCAAAATAATAACAAAACAAAATACCAAGTCCTACGAGAGGAGAACCAAAAGGACGGTCAGTTTCCAGTCCCCAAATCGTTAAAAAAGCAGCAGGACTTTCCTGCTTTGGATTTGGATCCCTACGAGAAGGTCGTATCTTAGATCGGTGCCAAGGTTTCAGACGGAAAGGAAATCGTATCATTATTTGTATACCCTCTGTGGCCCAGTTTGGAGGAAAAATTCCGTTTCTTCCTGGTTTTAGTACTGGCATACCATTATAGGTGCATATAACATACACTTCTCTATTCATCTCCCTTATATCCTGCCCCCACTCGGGCTCTTGGCGTAATAAGAAACGGACAATATTTTTAGCTAGTATCAATGAAGGTAATACAATAGATTGTCTAAGCCTCGACTGAATTAGTAAAATCAAAGCTCTTATTCCATGAGCATAAATAAGGATATCATAGAGGTCTGCTATTTTTTCTCGTGTCCTTTCTATTCGTTCCATTTCCGTCTGCCCGTCCCGCCCCTTTTCCATTTCATTGACTTCTTTTTGAATTTCTTCGTAGCTTTTGTTTTCCTCCATGTACATTTTTTTTTGTTTTTTCAACCTCTTTATTCTTTTTGCTACGCTTCCTTTTATACCCTTTCTAAAAATGTCTTGTATTAGGTCGGAAATCTCAATTACTGATAATATGAATGGTTCGAAAAGAACATCCCAAGAAAATCCTACTCTGTCGAAAAAAAGTGGGGAATACGGATATAAGGGAAACATTTTCCCCGTAAGGGTTTTACGTCTTTGAACACGCATAGAACCTGTGATTATGTCTCGACGAAAATCCGCTTCATAGGGATAATCTATCATATCCACTTCTTCTAGTTCATTAGGCTTCGTCATAGTTGGGGCGGCATTCTCTGGACCCTGCGTAAAAAGAACCATACGTTTCGCTTTCCTCGAGCGAATTTGATGATCTACTATCCACTCTTCCCCCTCTTCCGTTGTTGCAGTTTTTCCGAGTTGTTCTACCTCGCTGAATAATCTGTATGACCATCGGGGGACTTTTTTATTTATTCCAATCGATTTTTTTCGAGTTGTTTTTTCCATGGGAGGAATTATGGCTGTATCGCATATTGTTTGAATGATGGGATCAATTATGACTCTTTCGATTAAAAATTTCAAAACTTTTTCTGGATCTTCTGAATCAATTCGTCTTTGTTCCGGAAATAAAGAAATTCTTTTCCAATTTGATGTTGATTCTTTAGCAAATTCATCGATTAAAAGACTCAATTCTCTTGCTAATGCTTTTTGATCCAATGTATATATTTTCTGTCCCAATTTCTCTTCCAATTTCTCTTCCAATTTCTGGTCCAATTTCTGGACCAATTTCTCTTCCAATGTAGCTATTTTCCCTTCCAATTTCTGGTACAATTCTTCAAAATTATGAACATTAAGTTCCTTACCCTTAAAAAGAAGGATACTATGAACTTTATTGAGTTTATTTAAAAAATTTGTCTCTATCGAATTTTTGACTGCAGTTTCATTTAGGATTGAAGGTAAATAAAATTTTTTAATTATTCCACGATAGGATCCGTTTAAGAGAGGATCATATATTTTAGGCAAGTATTCTTCTTTAGTTTTATGATTGCATAATCGAGTCTTTTTTTCGAGTACATCCAGATAAGGAGATCCTCTGTCTAGGGCTTCAATTCTATCTCTAAA